AAGTCAGTTTTATGTATCCCATTTGATATCTTCGTATCCGAGAATCAACAAATTCAACTCCACATTGTTCACAAAATTTCGGGTCTTCTTTTTCATCTCCGATCACTCGATAATTTCCACAAGCGCAAATTCCACTCTTTATCGGCCCAAAAATCCTTTCACAAAATAATCCATCTTTTTCCGGTTTATTGGTTTTGTAATGAAAAGTATAGGGTTTTGTCACCTCTCCAACTATCTCTCCATTAGGTATTATTTTAGTGGCCCAAGCACTGATTTGCTGAGGAGAAACTAATCCAATTCGGAGTTGTTGATGTTTATACTGATCGATCATATAAGAAATTTTGTGATTCATTCCGATTAAACTTCCTTCCTATTAATCCGGAAATTCTTCTCAGATACAAGGAAATGATTCAGTTCCAAAGCCAAAGATCGTAGTTCTCGAACAAGTAATCGAAACGATTCTGGAGCATCTTCTGGTTTAGGTATTGTTCCTCCAATGATAGTGGTACCAAGTACTTCTTGGCGAGCTCTAATATGATCAGATTTATAAGTAAGCATCTCTTGTAAAATATGAGCAACACCAAACCCCTCTAGAGCCCAAACCTCCATTTCGCCTACCCGCTGTCCCCCCTGCTTGGAACGGCCTCTAAGGGGTTGTTGTGTAACAAGTGCATAATGGCCACTAGAACGTCCGTGTATTTTATCATCAACCTGATGAATTAATTTCAAGATATAGGGCTTTCCTATTATCACAGGCTGTTCAAAAGGATCTCCTGTTCTTCCATCAAAAATTCGGCTTTTTCCTGGATACTCGGGTTCAAATACCCATGGATTCGCCGTTTGCTTACTGGCTTCATATAATTCAGAAAACACTAGTTTTCTCGAAGCCTCTTGTTCATATCTCTCATCAAAAGGGGCTATTCGATAATGTCTATCTAGCAGACTTCCCGCTAATCCAAGCGAGCATTCAAATATCTGTCCTACATTCATGCGTGAGGGTACTCCTAATGGGTTGAAGACCATATCCACGGGTCTCCCATCTTGCAAATAAGGCATATCCTGTCTAGGCAAAATTTTTGAAATGATACCTTTATTTCCATGTCTTCCAGCTACTTTATCACCTACTTTGATTTCACGTTTCTGTGAAATATATACACGAATTATTTCTGGGTTATAACTTGAACCCCCCTTTTTCTGAACCCATCTCACATCAATAACTCGACCTCTACCACCTATAGGCAATTTTAAACAAGTTTCTTTTGAAGTCGATACCTGAATGCCAAGTATGGCCCGTAATAATCTATCTTCCGGAGCATACGAGGATTCTTTCGCCGCCTGAGGCGTTAATTTACCTACTAAAATATCACCCGTTTCAACCCACGATCCTAGCATCACAATTCCATTTTTGTCTAAATTTCTGAGTAAACGGCCTTCTAGATGCGGTATTTCTTTAGTGATCCTTTCAGGACCTTGGGTTGTCACATGCGTCTGAATTTCATATTTACGTATGTGGAAAGAAGTATAAATATCACCATATACTAGACACTCACTAATGAGTACCGCATCTTCAAAATTGTATCCTTCCCATGGCATATAAGCCACTAATATATTTTTCCCCAAAGCGAGCTCCCCACCAACTGTAGCAGCACCATCCGCTAAAATTTGTCCCTTTTTAATGCATTTACCCCACCGAACCTGAGGTTTTTGATGCATACAAGTATTTTTGTTTGAGCGTTGATACATAATTAATGGAATACTTAGAGTATCCCCATTGCCCGATAAAATTATCTTCTCAGTGTCAGTATAAAGGATTTTTCCCTCGTGTTCGGCTATAGCGGGAACCCCTGAATCTAAAGCCACTTGGCGTTCCAATCCAGTTCCAACAATGCACTTTTCGGACCGAGAAAGTGGAACTGCTTGACGTTGCATATTAGAACTCATTAAAGCTCGATTCGCATCATTATGCTCGATAAAAGGAATTAGGGAAGCTCCAATGGAAAAATATTGGAAAGGAAAAATGCTTCGAAGATGAACCTCTTCCCATGCGATAGTCAAAAATTCTTGGCGGTATCTAGCTGGAACAGCCTGTTCTTCTTGAATGCCCCGATTAAGAGCCAAAGAATTTCCTGCCGCTATCATATAATATTCATCTTGACTTGGTGATAAAAAAAGCATCCGTATCCGCTTTTTTGATTTCTCAAAGAGTTCATAAAATGGACTTTCTAACGACCCCCAATCACCAATCCTAGCATGAATTGATAAAGATCCAATAAGTCCAACATTGATTCCTTCAGACGTGTCAATGGGGCAAATACGCCCATAGTGACTAGGATGGATATCTCGTATCCGAAAATTAGCAGTTCGCCCTGTTAATCCGCCAGGGCCCAAATAGCTCAACTTTCTCCCATGAACGATTTGTGTCAATGGATTAGTTCGATCCAAAACTTGAGATAATGGGTGTAATCCGAAAAAGGATTCATAAGTAGTTGTTAACGGAGTTGAAGTTACTAAATTCTGAGGAGTAGGTATCAATTTATGCCTAATAGCTCCGCCTATAGTTCCCTTAACTACATTTTCTAAACGAGCCAGAGCCAAACCGAGCTGGTCTTGTAAAAGATCCGCTACAGAGCGAATACGTTTATTTTTTAAATGATTCATATCATCAAGTGTACCCATGCCAAATTTCATCCCAATCAAATGATCGGCAGCTGCTAATATATCTCGTGGTAATAAAAATATATTGTTCTGAGGTATATTAAGATTAAGTCTCCAGTTAATGTTTCGGCGACCAATCCTTCCTAATTCACACCTTTGGTGAAAGAATTTTTTTTGTAATTCCTTACATAAGGATTCAGAAAATATTGGATCCCCACCTACACAAGAAAATTGTTGATAAAACTCCAAAATAGCATTTTCTTTTGACCCAATTTTTTTTTTCTCCTTATCGGTCAAGAAAGATAAGAAAATTTCAGGGTAGCAAACATTCTCTAAAATTTCTCTTAGATTCGAACCCATAGCTGATGATAGAACTAGAATAGATATTTTCTGTTTCCTGCTCACACGAGCCCATATTCTTGCTTTTTTATCAATCTCTAATTCTAACCTGCCCCCCCAATCTGATATTATGGTGCCGGTATAGACCGAAATCCCGTTATGATCCAATTCTGACTGGTAATAGATACCAGGACTTTGCAATATTTGATTGATCACAATTCTGTATATTCCGTTTACTATAAAAGTTCCAAGGGAGTTCATTAAAGGAATGTTTCCAATAAAAATTCTTTGTTCTTGCATATTCCTACTGGTTTTCCAAATTAATCCCGCGGATACATATAATTCAGAAGAATATGTAAGTGATTCATAGACAGCATCTCGTTCTTTTATCAGAGGTTCTACCAAGTGATATGTTTCCCCAAATAATTGAAATTCAATTTCGTGATCTATATCTTCAATTTTTGGAAATTTATAAAGTTCTTCTATTAACCCCCGATCAATAAACCGATAAAACCCTTCGAATTGTATCTGATTTAATCCGGGTATTGTAGATGTTCCCTCTTTTCCATCCCCGAGCATCTTTTTTGAATTTCCCATTTATCCGTTTATTGAAAAAATACCATCCCATCTCTCATTCTTCACCGAATCATATCCATAGAATTCGATCTAGCAATAATGGAATTTCTATTCTGTTTACTGAATCACATGAAATTTTATCCAACTCCAAGATATATGGAATGTATGAAATACGTATGAACGGAGACTAGATTCAATTGGAATTTTTTATAAGAAAGAGATCCAAATGGAACATAATTGAGAAATACCACTGGAACTTTTGGAGTTTTGTAAAGACTAGAAAAAAAGTAATTTCATTTTCACCTATGATATTACATATTCCAATTCGATTGCATACCATAAAAAAATGTATTAATGGTTGGATCTGTTCAAGCAGATAAACATATAACAAATAGAAAACTTTTTTTTTACCACTTTCCTTTTTCATGTATTTGTATTTCATTGTTCAAAAAAAAAATTTGCAGAAAGGAGTTTTACCTATTTTGAATAGAATATCATTGAATTGAAGTAGGTAAGAAAACTTGTTTTTTTTAGTTATTAATTCTTTTTATTATTAAAAATAAAAAGAATGCACAGATAAGATATACGTCTCTTTTTCTTTTTTTATTGGGGTACAGTTCTATTTGGGACAGCACATGCTGTGCTCTATCAAAAATTAAACTTTCTCTTCAATGTATTCAATGAAAAATTGAAATACAAAAATTTATTGAGAATTACTCCTCAAAAGCATCCCTAGAGAGATAAAATACCCCATTATAGAGCTATAGCTCTATAACACAATGTAACGTATGTTCTGATTCTGGGGTTTACATATACTCATCATTACTGTTATAATTGAAATTGACGAAGATTTATTTTTCTTTTTAATTGAAAAAATTAAATATATATTTAGTTATAAATACATTTCTAATGGTTTGCTTATATTAGTAGAAATAAAAAATGTATATTTTAATTCAAAATTGGTCATCAATTTACAGTCAATAGTTAATGGTTCTTATTTGTACTGGATTCTATATTTTGTGACTTAAAATCTATATATTTTTTTCGGAGTTGAAAAAAAAAAATAAAATTTGAATCTAGTTTCTATCTTTTTGGCGGCATGGCCGAGTGGTAAGGCGGGGGACTGCAAATCCTTTTTCCCCAGTTCAAATCCGGGTGCCGCCTCAACAACAGACTTGAAATCCCCTACTAAATTTAGTTCCACTTACTGAGTCTTCAATTAGATTGGATCGCCAATTAAATTAATAGTTTTGGAAAGTACCTAAGATACTTTGGATACAGACTCATGAAAGTCTCGGAATGCTCAGACATTCAATCAATATTAGATTAGATGCTAGATGAAGAATTGCCTTTCATTTTACTTCCAAAAATAAAAAACGATAAAATAAAGAAAAAGTCTTATTCTTTCTACATGTGAGTCAGATTCCGTGGATACTTCGAAAAGTGTCTGTTTACTTGCGTTTACATCTTGTCGATTCTACTAGAAATTCTATAATAAGAATAACTCATTATAAGATAAGTGGATTTTTGGAGTAGTTCATCAATGGTGACCAAATACCTCTCCCTTTTTTGACTCTGTACCACTGATTTCACTATTATTAGTGAACAATAATGGAATAGTTTCTTCATATTCATAGAAATAGGGGACAGAATTAACATGGATATAGTAAGTCTCGCATGGGCTGCTTTAATGGTAGTTTTTACATTTTCCCTCTCTCTCGTAGTGTGGGGAAGAAGTGGACTCTAGAAGTACGCCTAATTGCGGTAATAATCAAACTCTATCAACCTGTATCAATTGTTTTAGTTTTCTAGACCGTTCGGCAGTTTTTTTTTAGAAATTGGATTTATGTTTTATTTTATTGACTGACTCATTTTCTATTTTTATATCAGGGTTTACACGGTTAACCATTCGTGGGGTAACCCCTTTTAGAAATCTGAAGAAGTTTCCATCGAATTAGGATTATCTGTATTAAATGGATCAAACAAACAAATGAAATTGAGAAAGTATGTACATACATTTTATATTCTATTTAATTTTTATTGATATAAAGAAAAAAGAGATATAGGTGGATTCCTTTATATTAAGATATTTCACTTGTATCTTTATACATTACAATAACCATAATGGCTAGTATGGTAGAAAGAGATCTCTTTCTACCATACTAGCGGGCCCTTAGGATACTACTGAGTCTAATGCATTCCTTTCATTTAAGACGAGAAATTTAAATCTTTTTTTTCATTGATAGTAAAATTGTATTCAAATTAATCATTTTGACTAACCGTTTTTACGTAAATTATAAGCAAAAAAGCAGTAGGAATGAGAATGAAGAGTGCAGTAGCAATAAATGCAAGAATATTGACTTCCATAATTTAATCGTTTATTTGTTTTATTTTTTTTCTTTGAAATATCTCGGGATTTAATCCCATAGAGATGAGAAATATTTCGCTTGTAAACTCACTCAGATGAATTAGATTTCGATGATATCGAATGAAAGAAATATCATGAATAACAATATCGGAGCTATGAAATCGACACATCGTCAAGAATTTAATAGTATAACATAGGAAGGTCTTTTATCCACACCGAATACATAACCAAATACATAAATGAGATTCCTGATCCAATAAAAAAATATTTATTTATGATTCTTTTTCCCCGCTTTCTTTTCTACAACCTCGTACTTTACTTTACTTGTACAATCATCTTATGAAGTGTCATAAAAAACCCTTTATACTTCGATTGTTTACAAAAAGAGTTTATAAATAACCTGAAATAAACAATATAAATCAAATAGAGAAAACAAGTACGAAGTTCGATTTGAAATTTTTAAAAAATTAACTATTTAAATTTTCTTACGAGTTTTTTCTTCGACATCGGCTCTAATCTTTAAAAAGAGCATATTCATTAGGGAAGACTTATTTTATCTTTATTTTTTAAATATCCTCTTTCCTTGTTTAGATTCGAACTATTTTCAATTCCTTGACTTCATAGAAAGAAAAGTATATATAGGTACTCTTGGCAAACGTATTATACGCTATCCTATTCCATTTTCCTACACGAGTTAATGGAAGATCAATTGACAAAAAGCAGAAACCCCGTACAGTATCTCTTTCTTGAAGTGTTGAATGCTCTCAATAATTATCCTAATTTACATATGTCTCTCTACCATCAATTGGTGCTAGTTAAAATAATGGAAATACACCTTTCTTTTGCTTGAGGAAAAAAGAAAAAAAAAAAAAGATAAATGAAACCATTTTGATCCCCTTGCCCAGAAACAAAAAGGGGAGTTGATGTCTTTTTTTTTTATTCGCCGGGACTGACGGGGCTCGAACCCGCAGCTTCCGCCTTGACAGGGCGGTGCTCTGACCAATTGAACTACAATCCCATGGAAATTAAGTGGGTAGCTTACATATTCCTTCTTATGATTTCATTTTAATAATTTCAATTTGAAATTCAAATTAGTGTTTTGTAACAAAGAAAGTCACAAGTGATATATTGATATTTATATGGATATCACTTTAGTGAGAGCAAGACGGCTTACTGGTAATCCTTGCATTATTATCAAATAGATTATTTTATCGACTCTGTTCATTAAAGTTTATATTTAAAGGATCCATATCGGGATCCTTAGCAAGATCAAGATCGGAATTTTTTATTGAAACAAAAAAGTAACTAGACACAAGAAATAAAGAAAAAAGTAAAGTCGAAATATACCCCGAAATTTTACTTTTTTTCTTACCCTTCTCTGTCATTTATGCAAAACAAAAAGGGTTATGTAGACAGCGAATTATTGGGCCGAGCTGGATTTGAACCAGCGTAGACATCTTGCCAACGAATTTACAGTCCGTCCCCATTAACCGCTCGGGCATCGACCCAGGAAGAATCTATTCTAACTTTATGGCTAATCCATAATCAACTTCCTTTAGTAG